GGGCCGAAGAAGCAATGTCACTCGATCATTATCAAACTGACTGCAATTTTTTTCTGTCCGCGAAGATCCCACCAGAGCGCCTTCTACTTCTAATAGGCCATGAACTAGATCAGAATCATTCTCAACGAGTCCATAGGAAGTGATCCCATTTTTTTCATCGGGTCCGGGTAAAGACCAAAGATCTTGAGCGACCGATCCGGCAGAACAACTCAAAAGATAAAGAAGTATCGTGAATTTCTTCATGCTCGTTCCAAGTTCGAAGTACCATTTGTACAAATAAGAATCCCCTTCGTTACATAATTTCTTCTTCAGATAGATAGATATAGGATCTATGGGACAATTACTTAGAAGTACATTTTGTGCTACAGCCCTTCCTATCTGATAGAAAAGGATCCCATGATCCTGAACCGATCTTACCTGGGATCGCAAATCCCAAGTTTGTCTATGAAGAGCGGATCTAATTGTATTAGTGTCTATAATTGATTTCTTCTGTGTAATACTAATCGATAGGACCTCATTGGTAAGTGCTACAAGATCTCGTGCATTGGGCCCCATGGTTATGGACCCGAATCCGTTAGTATGGAACATTTTCTTTTCCAAGTGAAATCCCCTAGTATATGAAAGAGTGAAAAAGTACTTTCGTTGTTGTGGAATAAGAAGCCTTCGTAACTTAATGCACGTATTGAATTTGTTCGGAGCTATGAGAGCGGGATCCACTTTTTGGGGAATATGAGTCGAAGCAATAACAAGAATATTTCTAGTAGAACATCTTTCACAATCCCTGGAGAGATGGTTCACTAATAGACCGAGGGATAAGTAATTCGACTCATTCACATCCAGATCATGAATGTTTGGGATCCATATTATGCAAGGAGACATTGCTCTTGCTAATTCGAATTGAAGGGTGATAGACAATCGGTTTATTTCCGCCATCATCTCCTTATCCATAGTTAGCGCATTCATCCAAGTTAGCAGTTCCAGCTCCGTATCAAGGTCACGATCGATATCGTCACTAGCATCAATATTGTCACTATCATCAATATCGATATCGTCACTAGCATCAATATTGTCACTATCATCAATATCGATATCAGCAATAAATTTAGGCTTCTTATCCAGTAACTTGTTAAGAAATACCGTAATGAAAGGAACATAGGAGTTTGTCGCTAGGTATTTGACCAAATAGGATCGTCCAGTTCCTATAGAACCTATCACTAAAATACCCCTAGAGGGGGATAAGGCTAAGCGGAGCGAAAAAGGTTTTCCATGAGATGGGAAATGAAAACTATTAGCCCCAGACGAAGTTTGTGAATAAGTGATTGTCTGATAATGAGCAAGGAATATCCGTCTTTCTGCTAAACAGGATATATTGAACTCATAATTCATTAGATGCTTTTGATGAATGTCAACCAAGTATCGTAAGTAAATTGCTCCCGGTTGTTCAATCATTTGATAACCAGAGTCATTCTTTGATAAATGATCACTATGAGTCAGACTCAATAGAATTCTTTTTTCTGTCGTTAAGGCGGAGAGCTGAACCAAGAATTTTCTTTCTTCCTCATGAATCGAATCACTGTTCGCGACCCAGGATTCTATTTTATCATCAATCCAATCCCCGTTCACGTTTTTTCTTTTTCTTATCAATGAATAGATCTCTTTACTTGTATGACTTAGATGTCTCGTATTTATAGAAAAAGCGATTCGATTGATGGGAAATAGAAAGAGATTCTTTAACCAGAAAGAATTCGGTTCAGACGTAGGATACTTATCTAGAAGTTTTCGCAACTCAATCTCAATCATTGATGAGGGAATCATCAAAGATTTGACCTTTTCGAACTCTGTCTGTAACTCACTAAAGGTCTGGGAAACAAAGAAAAGATGTATAAGAACGAGATATCCAGCAACAAGAACAAGGAAAAGGATTGAATAGAGGAATTCCCAAACATTTGGCGATCTCAGATGTGTCGATATCAACGACGACTTATTCTTTTTATTTCGATGAATCATTTCTTTGGACAGAAGATTATGTAACCATTTACTCGAGATCTCACTTCTGAGAAAAAATTGCATCTTCCACAATTTTGTCTGAAGAATTCGCCACGATATACCCATAATATCATGAAAAATGGATACACTGCTACTTAGTATTGACAATAGGTCTGAAAAAGTATCTAAAAATATCGAATTTAGATATTTGTACCCTGTCGAAGTAAAGAAGCTTGGCATATATGTTTGGAATAGATTCCATTTTTTTGAGAGAATTGAAAAAGCACTATCTCGTTGAAAGGTTGTATACATCCGCCCTTTCTGAACCCCAACGCATTTCTTTAGACAAAGACTCTGTTTTTTCCTTTTTTCGGATGGGAAATCTTTCTCAGAACATGGAATGTGAATCAAACCTATATTTGAATTGAAATTGGGACACTCATGAAGGTTCTTTCCTTCTGAATCAGATAGATTCATATCTGAAAGAGGTTGACAATAAGTTCTTTCAAAATTGACAATTTGTCCCTCTGTTAGAGGGTTTCCAGAAGTGTCTACGATCGAATAAATAGCTCTACGAACGAATGGATCGGGTCGACTTAGAAAATGAAAAGATTTGTCCAAGTTATACCTTTCGTCACCACTTTGTGGAAAATCGTTAGGTATGAATATGTTAGATACTTGTGACTCGATTGGTGAAATAGTAGTTCTCCCCCCAAAAACATGTTTTTTTTTACCAACGCACAAAGAAAATCTTTTCTTGCGAAGGAACAAGATATTGAGAAATTGCCCATATAGAAAATATGAATTATTATTACGAGCCTTTTCCACAGAAAAAGGGAATCTTTTGTTACAATAGAAGCAGAAGTGATGCGGATTATTCAAGAATCGAAGTCGATTTGCTTTATAAAAAGAGGATATCAATGAACTTCTGTGAAATGGTTTCCCGGGATTCAGCCAATTGTCTTGATCGTAGAATATCATTGAGAAATAGGAATCTTTGTTATCAAAGGATTTCCTGCGATTAGTTCTAGTATGGAATGAGTCAATCATCCGCTTTGGTATCTTATTGAACAAAAATGGTGATATTGTTCCTCCATTGATCAAGAATTTCGAAGTACCATCATCAGCCAGTAAGAAGGGGTTCAATTTTTTCAAATGAACAATTTGAAAACCTATCGATTCTAACAACTGATTGCAGAGTTTATCATTCGGACCTTTCAATTCATAGATGTTGATTTCGGACCTATGAATGGGGGTATTCCCAAAACTTACACAGGAAAAAGGAAAAGAAAGTGAATTAGACAAAAAGAAAAGCAACTTGGCCAAAAAACGAAGTGACTTGCCCAAAAAACGAAGTGACTGGGGGAAAAGGAAAAAGAAACGAAGTGACCTGGACCACTTGGGCAAAAAGAAAGTAAGCAACTTATACACATCTTTTTCGAATTTCTTGCAAACCTCAGAATAATTCATCAAAAATTGATTAATACGAATACGTGTATAAATACGTAATTGATCAAACATTACTTGAAAACGGCTCTTTTGCACTTGAAAATGCACTTGAAAACAGCTTTTCTGCTCAGAAAGGAAATGTTCCAAATGTTCCTGGCAATTCTTGCTCCCATTGGACCATTTGTATATATATGCATAATCTTGTTTGATCATATATTTCATTAGAGTTCTATGACTGAGAGTATCCTTTCCTTTTTGATCCCTTTGAATTCCATATTCGAAGTTGCGATCGGATCTATTCATTAAAAAGAATCGATTCAATACACTTCTTATGTACCTATTATATTGGATTTGAATCAGATTTCGGATCAATCTATATTGATTGACTGCTTCCATTATGTTATTGCTAGCAAATACCACCATTTTTTGCTTTAGATCTCCCAAACCATTCCCGCAGGAGATCCAGACCCGTTTTTGTCTGATCCTTCGAAAAAAATATTCATTCTCCTCATAACGAAAAAGAACAGGAGACAGAACCAATAAAGATTTCTTTTTCGATTCAGCCCCGGTGTTGAATACCTCATTCAAGAATTTTTTTTGATCCAATCCGTACGAATCAATAGAAAAAGAAAATCCCTTATGATACACCAGATCCGGCTCGGTTATTGATAGAGTAAATAGATCTGCCATTTCTTGCAATCTCTCTTCTGATTCAAAATCGTGGTGTAACGCGTATCCTCCCCTGTTCCGTTCATGGAATCGGTGAAAGAAATCAAAAAATGGATTTTTGTTAAAGAATGAAATCTTATTGGAACTGTCCAGATCCGGGTCATCCTTCGGAACCATATCACATCCCGGATCTAATGAAATAGAATGAATTGAGACAGTATTTTGTAAATACGTAATGATTTTGAATAAATGAATCATTTCTTTATTTTCTGATCGCCGGACAAAAGAAAGATGTTTCTTCAACAATTTCTGCTCTCTAGTGGACCTCTCAGTAGGATTCGAACCCAGATGAAGTTCTGACCATCTATCAGAGAAAAAAGAACGAACGGATCTTGTAGCATTCCCAAGAAATTCTTCCATTTCTTCCGGAAACAGATGATTAATCATCGGTTTCTCGCGTTCCGTGAATAGCTGGGACATTGAGGAATATCCAGAAAGGTTTTTCGGGAATCGGTCTGATTCTATCTCTTTTCGTTCCGTTTGAAGAAAGGAAGGATCCCAGGGAATCGATCTTTCTTCTAGTTGTTGAATCTCTCTTTGATTGATCAATGTGCGATATTCCGAATCCTCATTACTAATGGAATCCAAATGATTGGAATCCAAATGATCTCTGGATTGATCAGAGGATCCTTTCAGTTGGCTAGAATCCGTTACTTGAACGAAACTAGACCTTGTGGAATCATATTGAATATTTGACCATACATTCCGTACCTTGCTAAAAAACCGATCCTTCTTTCCCAACCACACATTGCCTAACCAAAAATACGATTCGGGCGGATTATTCCCCCAACTAGGGAATAAAAGGAAGAGATCTTGGCGGAATTTCCACATATGAAATTGAGTACAATTTTGCAACGAGATAGCCCCCTTGTTTCTCGAGAAGAGATGGGAAACATGCTCATGTTGTTTGAAGAAAACCCCCGCTTCAATTGGTCTTTTTTCACGAAAAGCAGACATAAGATAAGAAATCCAGTCTTTCGCTAATCTTTCCAATAAAATAGGATCAGCCAATTTCCAATCATGGTCCTTGTGGGTCGAATCATCATCCATATAATATACAAAAAGAAACTCCAGAGATTTGCTATCTTTCTCTTTGAATAAGATCTCAATTTCGGCGACGGTTTCATTAGATATCTTACAACTAGAATTCCTCTTTGTTATTGAGAGAACCCCAGTACTCTCTTTCCGATTCAGGAAAGAACTCTCAGAGATCTTTTTTCCTTTTGGAAGATACAGGAGCGAAACAATCAACCTATTGATATTGGAAGACCCAACAGCTTCTTCCAATCGATCATTTCTGGGTCCAGTGGAATTCATAGGTATAGGAAGAAACCCTGTCAAATATAGGTTTTTTCTTTCGACCATATTTCGATTGTTAATACGATATATAAGTACCGCTACTACAAAGAGTATTACTCCCCTGATCGTGAAAGATCGATTGCTTGTTGAACCCTGGAAATTGCGTGAAAGTAGAATACTAAAAATTCGTGGGTCAAAGAGTTTTAGAAAACGTTCTTGGTGGAAAAAAATGTGAATAAAGGATCCCACTGAATTGAATTGGGTCCACGAATCTAAGAAATAGTGAGAATTCTTTATCTCTCTCATTATCTCTCTCAATTCGAAAATACAGAACTTGATTTGTCTTTTTTGCACCTTGATTTGTCTTTTTTGCATTAGGTTCACCCCCGAGATTTCATCTCATTTTGATTTTGATTCTTCTTTTATGTTATTTTAATTTAAATGATTTTATGTTATTTTCATTTGACTTATTTTATGTTATTTTAATTTAAATGATTTTATGTTATTTTCATTTGATTCTTCTTTTATGTTATTTTAATTTAAATGATTTTATGTTATTTTCATTTGATTCTTCTTTTATGTTATTTTAATTTAAATGATTTTATGTTATTTTCATTTGACTTATTTTATGTTATTTTAATTTAAATGATTTTATGTTATTTTCATTTGACCTCTTTTATGTTATTTTAATTTAAATGATTTTATGTTATTTTCATTTGACTTATTTTTTATATTGGATTGGCACCGTGGACAAGGGTCCCTGTTAAGCATCCATGGCTGAGTGGTGAAAGCGCCCAACTCATAATTGGCGAAGTCGTAGGTTCAATTCCTACTGGATGCACGCAATCAGGACCTTGGAATCTCATCCATACATAACGAATTGATGTCACATAACACAATTCAGATCCATATCATAACATATCTATCTATATCATATAT